ATATATATTGTTTTTTCATTTCATAAACAATATATATAACACAAAATTTCTGTGTGGGTGAACCCTTAGTCCGGTTTTTCTTGTTTTTGGGGTTTGACAAGATATGATGGAGTTGCCGGTATTAAGGGGGGTAGGGGGGTTTGACGAAAATCCTCCGGGGGGGGGGATACTTAGTGTTGTTTGGTCTTATAACAGTATCTTTATGCACCTGAAATATAATAATGCAATTCTTGAGTAATGTCATTCCAACATTCAAGTGCTGGTCCCGTGAAAAAGTTATGTTCGCCCTTGGTCCTTAATTTACCTACACTGGAAATGATGAAGAAAAAGCCCCCAAAATAAAAAATACCAAATGCCTATAAGAGAACGCCCGGCTTGGTGGGTAACGAGTATAATGAACCCCACCAATAACCTATGTCGGATACAATTCATTTCGTGAGTAGTTCGGCAAGTGGGACCTTGAAATAGGAACCAAATGCCAGGAATAGATCACTGAGTGCTACCCCCACGATTTGTGCCCCTGATTCTATCATTAAACGTAGGCACCTGAATTGTGCTGGTTGGTCGGTTCTTACTGTGAGTTTATTGGACTTTGCCAATGTTTGTTGATCTTTGCAAGGAAAATTTTGAGTGACGATATTGTTTGGATAATACAATTTCCACAGGTTGAAAGAACTTCATCATTGAGGCTTAATCTTATGCTTATGTAAAATTATTAGTGGTAATTTTGCGTTCGAATGCTCTATTTGGTGAGGGTTTGATAAAGAATGGCTTAGTTAGTACTTCATTATGTACTTAAAGCATAATATGTACACCTTGTCAGAAGACATAAAACAAATTAAATCTAAGACTGCATTGAAATGCATGTTCTTCGTGAACTATAGGGTTGCATAATTAATTAATGCTCGTTAGACATAATGTAATGTCCCAGAGGGTAGTTTAAGTCATGATCTTAGCTTTGGGAGCTAAGGATGAGAGTTAGAGTCTCTCCCCTCTGATTGCGCTAGAAAGAATTTTAATCTTTATTCTCCGGTTTACAAGGCCGGTGCTTTAAAATTAAGCTACTAGGGCGTTATCAGTCAAGTATTTTGTTTTCTATCCAAGCGACTAGTGGGTTTAAAATCAAGAATAGGCTAAAATATAATACGGAAGCGGTTTGTCCGATGATAATGAATGGGTGTTCGACTGGTATACCCCCGATTCAAGTTAGTACTAACATGTCGGCTACGAGAAGTCAGAAGAGAATTTGGGAGGCAGGGCGGAATGTTAGTGCCCGCTGCTTAGAGGTGTGAAGGAAAGGAACCAGTATTAGAATTAGGATTGAGAATAATAGAGCTAAAACACCTCCAAGTTTATTAGGAATAGAACGGAGAATGGCGTATGCGAATAGGAAATACCATTCGGGCTTAATATGCGGAGGGGTAACCATTGGGTTGGCGGGGGTGAAGTTGTCTGGGTCTCCCAGAGCATTTGGGTAAAATAGAGCAAGGGATGTGAGTGCAGTGAGCATAATAATAAAACCTAGAAGGTCTTTATATGAGAAGTAAGGATGGAATGGGATTTTGTCTGCATCTGAGTTAAGACCTGCTGGGTTATTAGACCCTGTTTCGTGCAGGAATAGTAGGTGAAGAACTGTTGCAGCAAGGACAACAAAGGGGAGAAGGAAGTGGAATGCGAAGAATCGGGTTAGAGTTGCATTATCTACTGAAAACCCCCCTCAAATTCATTGTACTAAGGAGTTGCCTACGTATGGTACAGCTGATAATAAGTTTGTAATTACTGTAGCGCCTCAAAAAGACATTTGACCTCAAGGGAGAACATACCCCACGAAGGCTGTCATTATTACCAACAGGAAGAGGATAACCCCAATATTCCATGTTTCTTTGTAGAGATAAGAGCCGTAGTAAAGGCCTCGGGCGATATGTATATATAGACAAATAAAGAAGAATGAAGCACCGTTAGCGTGCAGGTTTCGGATAAGCCATCCGTAGTTTACGTCTCGGCAGATGTGTGCTACTGAAGAAAAAGCTGTGGAGATATCTGAGGTATAGTGTATGGCAAGAAACAGGCCTGTTAAAATCTGGGTAATCAGACAGAGGCCTAGGAGTGAACCAAAATTTCACATGGCTGAAATGTTTGAGGGGGTGGGGAGATCAACTAGGGCATCATTAGCAATTTTTAGAATAGGGTGGGTTTTTCGTAGGTTTGCCATTAAGGGTTTCTATAGTTGAATTACAACGATGGTTTTTCGTATCATTGGTCCTGGTTAAAGTCCGGGTGGAAATTATGGAATATTTTTCTTTTTTGTTTATGATATTATTAGTTTTAGGGGTGCTAGGTGTTGCTTCTAACCCTGCGCCTTACTTTGCCGCATTAGGGCTGGTGTTGGGGGCCGGAGGGGGGTGTGGAGTATTGGCGGGCTGCGGGGGGTCTTTTGTCTCCTTGGTGCTCTTGTTAATTTATTTAGGGGGAATGTTGGTGGTGTTTGCTTATTCCGCGGCTTTAGCCGCAGAGCCTTATCCTGAATCTTGAGGAGATTGGTCGGTTGCAGGATATGTGGTTGGGTATAGCTTGTTATGTGTTGTGGCGGCTATTTTGTGCGTTGGGAAGGAAGGCCGGGGGTCTTTCATAATAGATGAGTCTCATGGCTTTTCAACTTTGCGCGGTGATTTTGGGGGTGTTTCGTATATATATTGCTTGGGGGGAGAGATGTTGATGGTTTGCGGGTGGGGTTTGTTACTCACGCTTTTCGTGGTTCTCGAGTTATCTCGTGGGCGAGAGCTTGGGGCTTTACGGGCAATTTAGTTGAGTAGAACAATTAATGTGGCGATGATGGATGTTAAAAGGAAGGCGCTTAAGTAGGTTTTGATTAGGCCTTGCTGGGGGTCGTTAGCTACTTTGATCATTGAAACTTGAGCTATGGCCGTTCCTTTTGGCCCGGCCTTCTCAAATCAGGACTGATCTACTGCTTGGGTGGCGGCGGTTTGGCCTAAGACTAGCATTGCTTTGGGAAAGGCCCGGTGAATAATTGAGGGATAATACCCAAGTATATTTGAGAAGTTGTGGGTTTTAATTTTCGGGGTTGTTTTTAGCTGTTTATTAGTTAAATTAGCAAGCTCTATGGCTGTAATAAGGCCTGCGACGGTGACAATGAGGGCCCCTAGTTTAAGTATAGGTGGTATTGTTATAATTTGAGTTTTGTTTGGTATAAAGTTCGAGGTAAGGATGAGTCCAGCAATAATGCTTCCCCAGGCAAGCCGTTTAATTGGGTTTAGTAGGGTAGTGGCATTTTCATTAATGGGGGAGAGGGGAAGGAATCGGGGTTGGCCTATTGATGCGAAGAAAATAATTCGGAAGCTGTAGATTGCTGTGAAAGAGGTTGCTAGTAGGGTCAGAACTAGGGCTCAGGCGTTTAATAGGGATGTGTTTAGAGCTTCAATGATTGCATCTTTTGAGAAAAACCCGGCTAGAAAAGGGGTGCCTGTTAGGGCGAGGCTTCCTAAGGTTATACATGATGATGTAAAGGGCATTGTCTTGTGTAGGCCCCCCATTTTCCGAATATCTTGCTCGTTGTTAAGGCTGTGAATTACTGAGCCTGAGCATAGGAAGAGTATAGCTTTGAAGAAGGCATGGGTGCAAATGTGCATAAAGGCTAATTGGGGCTGGTTTAGGCCGATAGTCACTATTATGAGGCCTAGTTGGCTAGATGTTGAAAAGGCTACGATTTTTTTGATATCGTTTTGTGTTAAGGCGCAAGCTGCTGTGAAAAGGGTTGTAAGTGCTCCGAGACAGAGGCAGGTTGTAAGGGCTACTTGGTTATTTTGTATAATTGGGTGGAGGCGAATTAGAAGAAAAATTCCGGCTACAACCATTGTGCTTGAGTGCAGTAGGGCAGATACTGGTGTTGGACCTTCCATTGCGGCGGGTAGCCACGGGTGGAGGCCAAATTGGGCGGATTTTCCTGTAGCTGCGAGGATAAGTCCTATGAGGGGAACAGTGAGGTCCATGTTTTGAGCTGCGGCGAAAATTTGTTGAAGTTCTCAGCTATTCATATTCATGGCTAATCATGCTATGGTTATAATTAGGCCAATGTCTCCTACACGGTTGTAGAGAACGGCCTGCAGGGCTGCGGTATTGGCATCTGCTCGTCCATATCATCAGCCGATTAGTAGGAAAGATATAATGCCAACACCTTCTCATCCAATGAAAAGTTGAAATATATTGTTGGCTGTAACCAAGGTCACTATGGCAATTAAAAATATTAGTAAATACTTGAAGAAGCGGTTTATGTAGGGGTCTGTTGATATATATCAGGAGGCAAATTCTAAAATTGATCAAGTAACATATAGCGCAATTGGTGTAAAAATAACAGAGAATTGGTCAAATTTAAAGCTTATGTTTAGGTCGAAGGTTATTGTATTAATTCAAGATCAGTTTGTTGTGATTGTTTCCAAGCCTTGGTCTAAAAAAACGCACAGTGGGGCTAGGCTGATGAAGAAGGCCATTTGGACGGCCGTTTTTACTTGATCTAGGGCTCAGGCCTTTTTTTGGGGCGTAGGGTTTAAGGTTGTGATAATTGGAAGAATGAGAACAGTTAGTGTAAGGATAAGTGCTGAGGTAAATATTAGGGTCGTGCTGTGCATAGTCTATGCTTGGAGTTGCACCAAGAGTTTTTGGTTCCTAAGACCAACGGATGAACTATTATCCTTCAGAGACCAAGGGACCCATGGACTCTAACCGTGGTTTGGAAAAATTAGCACTCTCCCAAAATTACTCTTTCCCTTGGTTAACAAGAAGGTTTTATCTTCTATCTCTAGAATCACAATCTAGAATTTTATTTAAACTATGTTTACATATACATCACCCTCATATAAGTTCGGGTTTAATCATAAGAAGGATAAGGGGGGTAAGATGTAGTGTAATTAATAGGTGCTCTCGTGTGTGGGAGGGTTCTAGGCCAACAATGTGGTTAGGGGTTGGGCCTCGTTGGGTTATTAAGAATATATATAGGGAATATGCGGCTGTAATAAGCGTTCCGAGCCCTGTTAGGATAATTGTGAGTCGAGACCAGTTAAATATTGAGGTAATAATTATTAGTTCCCCTATTAGGTTCGGAAGGGGTGGAAGGGCCAGATTTGCTAATGATGAAATAAATCATCAAGTTGCTATTAGAGGAAGAAGAGTTTGAAGCCCCCGTGCTAGAAGGAGGGTTCGGCTATGTGTGCGCTCATAATTAGTGTTTGCTATACAAAAGAGGGCGGAGGAAACAAGGCCGTGAGCAATTATTAAAATAATTGCCCCTGTAAATCCTCATGGTGTTTGAATTATAATTCCGGCGGCCACGAGGCCCATGTGGCTAACTGAGGAGTAGGCGATTATGGACTTTAGGTCTGTTTGCCGCATACAAATTGAGCCTGTCATGATAATTCCTCAAAGGGCTAGGATAATGAAGGGGTAGGCGAGTTCTTTAGTCATAGGGGTTAGAACTGTTATAACTCGCATTATTCCGTAGCCGCCCAGCTTTAGTAATACTGCGGCAAGTACTATTGAGCCTGCAATTGGAGCTTCTACGTGTGCTTTCGGAAGTCATAGGTGAACCCCGTAGAGGGGCATTTTTACTAGGAAAGCGATTAAGCACGCAGCTCATCAAAATTTAACACCTCAGGAAGATATGTGGATGTCCGCATGTTGAATAATAAATATGGATAGTGTGCCGAGGTCTTTTTGAAGAGCTAAAAGAGCAACTAGTAATGGAAGAGACCCCGCTAAGGTATAAAATAGAAAATATGTGCCTGCGTTCAGGCGTTCCGCTTGATTTCCTCAGCGAGTAATAATGATGAGGGTGGGAATTAGTGTTGCTTCAAATATAATATAAAATATTATTACTTCTGTTGATCCAAAAGCCAGGATTAAAAAAATCTGTAAAAATGTTAGTAGTATAATAAATGTTCGTTGTCGGCTGACAGGCTCAGCTGATATATGGTTCTGGCTGGCAATAATTATAAGGGGGAGAAGTCAACAGGAAAGAATGAGGAGCGGGGTAGATAAGGGGTCAATTGCTAGGTAGAGGTTTGATATGGATCATCCTGTCTCTGCTTCTCATTTTATTCAAGTGAGGCTAATAATTGCGATGATTAGGCCTTGTGAGGAGGTAGTAATTCAAAGCCATTTTTTGTCTACTATTCAGGCTGTGGGGATCATTATGATTGTTGGGATTAGAACTTTTAGCATTGCAAGAGATTTAGGGCTTTTAAATGATCTGTTCCATGAGTACGAGAAGTGGCTACTAATAGTGCTAACCCTGCGCTTGCCTCACAAGCAGAAAATGCTAATAATATTATAGGGGTGGGTGAGAAAACACTTGAGTCTATTTGAATTGATCAGAGAGCTATGGCCACATAGAGGGAAAGCATTATAGCCTCTAAGCAGAGAAGTGCCGATAGGAGATGCTTCCGGTGAAAAGCGAGGCCGGACAACCCAAGAATGAATGCAGTGGTGAACGAGAAATGAATTGGGGTCATAAGACGGTCATGGGGTTGATCCACGATTTGCTGAGCCGAAATCAGCGGTCTTTCCTTAGACTAACCATCTATTCGGCCCACTCTAGGCCCCCTTGGGCTCATTCGTAGGCTAGGCCAATGGTTAATAAAATGATAATTAGTGTGGCTCAAAAAAGGGTGTGGGTTGTAGTAACTAGTTGATTCCCTCAAGGGAGTGGAAGGAGTAGGGCAATCTCTAAGTCAAACAGTAAGAAAAGAATTGCTACCAGGAAGAAGCGTATTGAAAAAGGTAGGCGGGCAGACCCTAAGGGGTCAAATCCGCACTCATAAGGGGAAAGTTTCTCTGAGTCTGGGTTTATTTGTGGGAGTCAAAAAGATACGAAAATCAGTACGCATGATAGGGCTGTTGTGATCATAAAAATTGAAATAATTGGGTTCATTATCTTTCCCTGGGTTTTAACCAGGATTAAATAATTGGAAGTCACTTGTATTTGATTGATACTAGAAAGATTATGAGCCTCATCAGTAGATTGAGATATAAAGGAATAGTCATACAACGTCAACGAAGTGTCAGTATCATGCTGCGGCTTCGAATCCGAAGTGGTGTTCTGATGTAAAGTGATATTTTACTTGCCGTAGAAGACACACAGCCAGGAATGTTGATCCAATAATTACGTGTAGTCCATGGAATCCTGTTGCTACGAAAAATGTTGATCCGTAGACTCCGTCGGCAATTGTGAAAGGTGCTTCATAATATTCTATTGCTTGTAGGAAGGTGAAATAGAAGCCTAGGATAATAGTTAGGGTAAGAGATTGAATTGCTTGTTTTCGCTCACCTTCTATAATGCTATGGTGAGCTCATGTGACGGTAACGCCGGAGGCTAGAAGCACGGCAGTGTTTAGTAAAGGAACTTCAAAGGGGTCTAGTGTAATAATTCCGGCAGGGGGTCAGCAAGCGCCAAGTTCTGGGGTGGGGGCTAGGCTAGAGTGGTAGAAGGCTCAGAAGAAGCCTAAAAAAAAGAAAACTTCTGAGGTAATAAATAGGATTATCCCATATCGTAGGCCTTTTTGGACTGGGGGTGTGTGATGTCCTTGGAAGGTTCCCTCTCGTACAATGTCTCGTCATCATTGGTATATCGTGAGTAGTAGTAACAACATTCCCAGTGTGATTAAGGTTAAGGATTGAAAGTGGAACCATATAGCGGTCCCAGAAGTAACTAGCAGGGCAGCAACTGCCCCTGTCAGGGGCCATGGGCTTGGATCAACTATGTGGAATGCGTGTGCTTGGTGTGCCATTATACGTTTTCTTGTAGGTAGAGGCTTAGAAGTAGAACAAATACGTAGGCTTGAATTATGGCAACAGCCACTTCAAGAAGAGTAAGTAGGAAGAGTACCAAGGCTGTGAGAACTGCTACAGTGGGTATGAGCGGTAGGAGAACAAAGACGGCAGTTGCAATAAGTTGAATTAGTAGGTGGCCTGCTGTTAAGTTTGCTGTAAGTCGAACGCCTAGTGCAAGGGGGCGGATAAATAGGCTAATTGTTTCAATGATAATAAGTACTGGGATCAGAGGAACAGGAGTCCCTTCGGGGAGAAGGTGTCCAAGAGCGACTGTTGGTTGATTTCGTATACCAATAATAACTGTTGCTAATCACAAGGGTACTGCAAATGCTATATTTAGGGACAGTTGGGTGGTTGGGGTAAATGTATAGGGAAGAAGGCCTAGCAGGTTTATTGAAATTAGGAACAGCATTAGAGATGCGAAGAGTGTTGCTCACTTGTGTCCCGCTGGGCTTAAAGGTATAAAGATTTGTTGCGTAAACAAGCTAATAAATCAGCTTTGTAGTGTTAGAAGGCGGTTATTAAGTCATCGAGGGGTACAAGTTGGGTAAAGAATTCAGGGTAGAAGGAGAGCAAGACCTATAAGGGGAATTCCCATAAGTGTGGGGCTTATAAATTGGTCAAAGAAGTTTAATGCCATGGTCAGTTTCAGGGGTTAGTGGTTGTGGTTTCTGTGGTACGGGGATTAGGCTCGTTGTTAAAGGTATGTGATATAACTTTAGTGGGCGCAATAAAAATGAACACTAGCCAGGAGAAGACTAGGATTATAAATCAAGGGCTTGGGTTTAGTTGGGGCATGTCACTAAGGGTGGTCGGAAGCACCAATCTTTAGCTTAAAAGGCTAACGCTAGATCCTGTTTAGCTTCTTAGTGAGGCGTCTTCAAGCATTGTAGATGACCAGGCCTCGAAGTGGTGTAGGGGGACTGTTTCTACTACGATAGGTATAAAACTGTGGTTTGCGCCGCAAATTTCGGAACATTGTCCATAATAGACTCCGGGTCGGGCAGCGATAAATGCTGTTTGATTAAGTCGTCCTGGTACCGCGTCTATTTTAACGCCTAGAGCAGGAACTGCTCATGAGTGAAGTACATCCTCTGCTGTTACTAACACTCGCACAGGAGACTCTATTGGGACTACTATTCGGTGATCTGTCTCTAGGAGACGGAATTGGCCCGGAGCTAGGTCTTGGGTAGGAACTATGTAGGAGTCAAAGCTTAAGTCTTCATAGTCAGTATATTCATAACTTCAGTATCATTGATGTCCGATGGCCTTAATAGTGAGGTGGGGGTCATTGATTTCATCCATCAGATAAAGGATTCGTAGTGATGGGAGTGCAATCAGGATTAAAATAACTGCGGGTAGAACGGTTCAAACAATTTCAATCTCTTGGGAGTCTAAGATGTAAGTATCTGTTAGTGAGGTTGTGACCATGGCCACAATAATGTATAGGACCAGGGTGCTAATCAAGAATACAATTATTAATGCATGGTCGTGGAAGTGAAGAAGTTCTTCTATTACAGGAGATGCTGCGTCTTGGAAGCCTAGCTGAGCGGGGTATGCCATTAAGATGCGCGGGGTTTTAACCCACAATTCCGCCTTGACAAGGCGGTGTAATTTTTGTTACTAGCATCTTATAGAAAGAGAGTGGCAGAGTGGTGATGCGGTCGGCTTGAAACCGTCTTATGGGGGTTCAATTCCTTCCTTTCTTGAGTATTTAACTACTTTACCGTACAACGGGTTGGTATCTCAGAACTTATAGTCTCATGCCGGATGAACACGAACATATCCTGGCTCTTCAAATGTGTGATAAGGAGGGGGACATCCATGAAGTCATTCAACGTTTGTTGGGGTAAGCTCTACTCATTTAACAGTTCGTTTTGAAGCAAAGGCTTCTCATAGAATAAAGAGGAAGAGGATTACGGCCGTAAGAGATACTAAAGAGCCGATAGAAGAGATTGTGTTTCACAGGGTGTAGGCGTCGGGGTAGTCTGAGTAGCGTCGTGGTATTCCTGCTAAACCTAAAAAATGTTGAGGAAAGAAGGTAAGGTTTACGCCAATAAATATAATTCCAAAGTGAATTTTAGTTCAGGTGTCATGCAGGGTGTACCCTGTAAATAAGGGGAATCAGTGTACAAAGCCCCCCATAATTGCAAATACTGCCCCCATAGAAAGAACATAATGGAAATGTGCTACTACATAATAGGTGTCGTGAAGAACAATGTCAATCGATGAGTTGGCTAATACAATCCCTGTTAGTCCTCCGACTGTAAAAAGGAAAATAAAACCTAAAGCCCAAAGGAGTGGTGTTTCTCATTTGATTTGCCCTCCATGAAGGGTGGCGAGCCAGCTGAAGACTTTTACACCAGTTGGAATAGCAATAATTATTGTGGCGGAAGTAAAGTAAGCGCGAGTGTCTACGTCTATTCCTACTGTAAATATATGATGTGCTCACACGATGAATCCTAAAAGTCCGATTGCTATTATGGCTCAAACCATTCCTATATACCCGAAGGGTTGAGGCTTACCAGCATAATATGCGACAATGTGGGAAATCATTCCGAAACCGGGTAAAATAAGAATGTAGACTTCAGGATGACCGAAGAACCAAAACAAGTGTTGGTAAAGAATAGGGTCGCCCCCTCCGGCAGGGTCAAAGAAGGTTGTATTAAGGTTTCGGTCGGTTAGAAGCATTGTAATGCCAGCTGCTAGAACCGGTAAAGAAAGTAAAAGAAGTACTGCGGTAACTAATACGGCTCATACAAATAGGGGTGTTTGGTATTGTGTAATGGCAGGGGGTTTTATGTTAATAATAGTTGTAATAAAGTTGATTGCCCCTAGGATCGATGAGACTCCGGCTAAATGAAGAGAAAAGATGGTTAGGTCAACAGACGCCCCAGCGTGAGCAAGATTACCTGCGAGAGGAGGATAAACAGTCCATCCAGTACCTGCCCCTGCTTCAACACCGGAGGAGGCCAGAAGTAGAAGGAAAGATGGAGGTAGTAGTCAGAAGCTCATATTGTTTATTCGGGGAAACGCTATATCAGGGGCCCCGATCATAAGAGGAATAAGTCAGTTTCCGAAACCTCCAATCATAATGGGCATTACTATAAAGAAAATTATTACAAAGGCATGTGCTGTTACGATTACGTTATAAATTTGGTCGTCACCTAAAAGGGCCCCGGGCTGACTTAATTCAGCTCGAATAAGGAGGCTTAAAGCGGTGCCGACCATTCCGGCTCAGGCACCAAATACTAAATATAGGGTGCCGATATCTTTATGGTTGGTAGAGAAGAATCAACGGGTGATTGCCACAGGTAAGGTGGCCGAACGTCTAGGCGGTGGGCTGTAGTCCCATGAACAAAGGTTTAACTCCTTTTCTTATCAAGCTTTGTGGTGTAGTAGCATGCCAGACTGCAAACCTGGCGGCGCAGAGTAACTCCTGCCAAAGCTTCCCCCTCCCCCGGACGCGGGGGAAGTAGAAGGATGCCTGCTGGTTTTGGCGCCTAGCTGTTAACTAGGATTTTGAGGGATCGAGGCCCTCCCTTCTATTAAGGCCTTAGCTTAATTAAAGCGTCTGATTTGCATTCAGTTAATGTGGGATAGAGTCCCGCAGGTCTTAGCAGAGACTGGGAGGGTTTCACTCCCGCTTAAGGCTTTGAAGGCCTTTGGTCTGGCTATCCTAAATCTCTATGTTAATAGTGCTATGGCGGCGGGGGCAATCGGTAGCATTGCTACTGAGGCGACTGCTATTAGGGATAGAGGGGTCTTAATCGTTGTTTGGAGGCGTCAAGGGGCCTTGTTGTTGTTTGTGTTGGGGGTGGAGGTTAAAGTTATGCTGTAACAAAGTCGGAGATAAAAAAACAGGCTTAGAAGGGCGGAGAGAGCCATGATAGTGGCCGTTACAGGGAGTTGTTGCTTTGTTAGTTCCTGGAGGATCATCCATTTGGGTAAAAAGCCTGTGAGAGGGGGTAGCCCTCCTAAAGATAAAAGAGTAAGCATAGTGATAGTAATAATAGTGGGGGCCTTGGATCATATTGTTGAGAGGGCGTTAATGCTTGTTGCTGAGACTGCTTGTAAGGTTATAAATGTTGCAGATGTTATAATAATGTAAACTAGTAGGTTTAGAATCATTAGTTCTGGAAAATATTTTAGCACAATTATTATCCACCCCATGTGGGCGATTGAGGAGTATGCTAGGATTTTACGTAGTTGTGTCTGGTTTAGGCCTCCTCAGCCGCCGACAAAGGCTGAGGTTAGGCCTATAAATAAAAGAACTGTGGAGTTAACATTGGGTGCCAGTTGATAAATTAGGACTATAGGGGCGAGCTTCTGTCATGTTGAAAGAATTAGTCCTGTTGTCAGGCTTAGGCCTTGAAGGACTTCTGGTAATCATAGGTGGGTTGGGGCAAGTCCAATTTTTATTCCTAGTGAAATTATAGCTACGGTGTTTGCCATGGGGTGTGTGAGCTGTTGAATATGTCATTCCCCTATGACCCAGGCATTTGAGGTGGTGGCAAATAGTAATACTGCAGCTGCAGCTGCTTGTGCGAGGAAGTATTTTGTTGTGGCTTCAACTGCCCGTGGGTGGTGGTGTTGTGTTATTAAGGGGATGATAGCGAGGGTATTGATCTCTAATCCTATCCATGCTAAGAGTCAGTGAGAGCTGGCAAATGTGATGGTGGTTCCTAGTCCTAGGCTAGCAATAATAACAAATATTACTCAGGGGTTCATTAGTAAAAGAAGGATTTTAACCAACATGTTCGGGGTATGGGCCCGAGAGCTTAATTAGCTGATTTTACTAGGAGGTAGTGTAATGGGAGCACAAAGAGTTTTGATCTCTTAAGTACGGGTTCGACTCCCATTCTCCTAAGGAAGTGAGAGGGTTTTAACCTCTATGATCCACTCTATCAAAGTGGCCCTTTGGCTTCAGGCACGCTTCCTTTAGAGCTGAGGGGGCAATCCTGCTAGTGCAATGGGTAGAGCCATGTTTCACATTAGTAGGGCTAGTGCCAGGGGAAGAAAATTTTTCCACACTAGGTGTATAAGTTGATCATATCGAAATCGGGGATAAGAGGCTCGTACCCAGAGGAATATTACAGAGAGGAGAGCGGCTTTTAACATAAGGTTAATTGTTGTTAGCTCGGGGAATAAAGGGTTATGTATGGCACCCAGAAATAGAATTGTGGATAGGGTGTTTATTAGAAGAATATTTGAGTATTCAGCTAAAAAGAAGAGGGCAAAAGGTCCTCCTGCATACTCTACGTTGAAGCCAGAGACAAGTTCTGACTCGCCTTCTGTCAGGTCAAAAGGGGCTCGGTTGGTTTCGGCTAGAGTTGAGACATACCATATAGCAGCTAAAGGCCAGCCTGGGGCAAGAAGTCAAACTGCTTCTTGGGCGGTGTTGAATATGGTTAGATTAAATCCCCCAACCATGATTACTACTGAGAGTAGAATCAGTCCAAGGCTAACCTCGTAGGAAATTGTTTGTGCAACGGCTCGGAGGGCCCCGATTAGAGCGTATTTTGAGTTTGAGGCTCAGCCTGAGCCCAAGATTGAATAAACGGCTAGGCTAGATAGAGCAAGCACAAACAGCATACCTAGGTTTAAGGTAATGACGGGGTAAGGTATGGGAATGGGTGCTCATATTATCAAGGCGAGTGTTAGAGCAAGAGTAGGGGTCGCCAAGAAAAGGAAGGGTGAGGAGGTCGAGGGGCGAATGGGTTCTTTAATAAATAGTTTAACTCCGTCGGCGATAGGTTGTAGTAGTCCATAAGGACCTACCACATTTGGCCCCTTCCGCAGCTGTATATAGCCCAAGACTTTCCGTTCTAGAAGGGTTAAGAAGGCTACAGCTAGTAGTACGGGTACAATATATGCTAAAGGGTTGATGATGTGGGTTATGATTGAGTTCATAGCTGAAGGAGAGGATTTGAACCTCCGATAGAAAGGGCTTAGGCCTTTTGCAATTACCAGGCTCTGCCACCTTAGCATGCCGTTATCTTTGGCAGTTGTGTCTTCCCCATTATCCGCTTTATATGGTTTCAGTGGGTTGGGGTGGGGCTTGTTTTTTCGTGGGCCCCCTTACCCCGGTCCTTTCGTACTAGGGGTAGGTTAGATCATAGATAGAAACCGACCTGGATTACTCCGGTCTGAACTCAGATCACGTAGGACTATTAATCGTTGAACAAACGAACCCTTAATAGCGGCTGCACCATTAGGATGTCCTGATCCAACATCGAGGTCGTAAACCCCCTCGTCGATATGGACTCTGGGAGGGGATTGCGCTGTTATCCCTAGGGTAACTAGGTTCGTTGATCAGGCTAGGCCTGGGTCACATTTAGTCAGAATTTCTGATACTTAGACTTGTTTGTCTTAGTTTAAGGGTTTTCCCGTTCTACATGGAGGCTTTTCTCTCCTCCACGGTCGCCCCAACCGAAGGCATGTTGATCATTAGCGTTTGTTTTCCCAGTGTTTGGTTGAAGAAAGGGTTTGGTGTACATGATCATTTGCCTAAAGCTCCATAGGGTCTTCTCGTCTTATGTTATTATACCCGCTTCTGCACGGGTAGATCAGTTTCATTGACCAGGGAGAGGAGACAGTTAAGTCCTCGTTATGCCATTCATACAGGTCTCCATTTAAAAGACAAGTGATTACGCTACCTTCGCGCGGTTAGAATACCGCGGCCGTTAAACACTGCTGTCACAGGGCAGGCGGGACCTCTAATACTTCATTGTTAGCAAGAGGCGATGTTTTTGGTAAACAGGCGGGACTTTGCTTTGCCGAGTTCCTTCTCTTCCTTTTAGTCTTTCCTGGGCGCACTCCTGTGTTGGGGTGACGGTTGTTTTGGCATGGGGTTCTTGTATGTTTTTTTCCTTTGCTTTGCCTTCTTTTAGGTCCGTTAGTTATCAGTGGCAGGTCCTGTCTGACTCACAATTGTGCGGGGAGAGGGGCGTGGCCCCTCTTATTACTAGTTCTAGCATTATCTTCTCCATGTGTTCATGGGGGGGCTCAGTATGTTTTGGGGGGTATGGTTTAATTATTTTACATTCTTGGTTGAATTATGCTTGAGCTTTAACGCTATCTTTACAGGTGGCTGCTTTTAGGCCCACTGGGGAAGATGCCTTGGGTTTTAGTCCTTTCCCTCCCTAAATAAGGTTGTATCCTTTTTCAAAAGGGCTGTACCCCTTTTGACTAACTGCTATGTCTTACTTTCCTCTTTTTATATAGGGTTAGAAGTTCATGGCGCTGAACTTATATTCATTTTCTGAGCAACCAGCTATCACCAGGTTCGGTAGGCTTGTCACTTCTACTCGGGAGTCTCCCCACTCTTTTGCTACAGAGACGGGTTTGCCCCATTGGGCTGCTCCGGAGTAGCTCTCCTGGTTTCGGGGGGTCAAACTTAAGTTCTCTTTGCTTGGGCTTTCTTGCTAGATCATGATGCAAAAGGTACGAGGGTTAGTCTCTGCTTTTCTTTGCTTTCTTGGGTTATTTCATTTCTTTTTCAGCTTTCCCTTGCGGTACTTTTTCTATTGCTCTGGGGTCCTTTTCTATCACCTATACTAGGGGGGTAGAATGTTTTAATGTTGAATTATGGGTTCTTTATGTATATCTTGGGGTTATGGTTGTGTTCAGGCTAGCTGCTTAGCTTAGGACGACTCGATTTGCACGAGTGTCTTCTCAGTGTAAGGGAGGCGCATTTCTATTTAGCTACGTCCTAATTATTCCAAGTGCACCTTCCAGTACACTTACCATGTTACGACTTGCCTCCTCTCTATTGGTCTAAAATTTTATATATTGGCGTTTCGTTTTTCGAGGAGAGTGACGGGCGGTGTGTACGCGCCTCAGGGCCGGTTTCAAAAGAACTCTCTTCTTTCTTTTTACTGCTAAATCCACCTTCGGCCGCACATATTTCATTGTGCTCTTCGTAGTGTTCTGTTGCCAGAAAATGTAGCCCATCTCTTCCCCCTCCATTCGCTACACCTCGACCTGACGTGTTGGATGTTACCCATTTTGCTTACTGTTGTTCTTTCAAAAGGTAAACTGGCGACGGCGGTATATAGGCGGGATTAACAAGGAGGGGTGAGGTTAAACGGGGATCATCGGTTATAGGACAGGCTCCTCTAGGTGGGTTTGAGGCACCGCCAAGTCCCTTGGGTTTTAAGCTAGGGCTCGTAGTTCCCTGGCGGGCGAAGTTTGTAGGTTTGTCGCCTTAGTTTAAGGCCAAGCATAGTGGGGTATCTAATCCCAGTTTGTGTCTTGGCTGTCGTGAGTTCAAGATTAGGTTATTAGAACCACCTTCGTCGTTGGTCTTCGTGACCCCCATGGCGTATGACAGCATAAGGGGTGTTTGGCTCTAGTCTGGTTTATCTCTAATCACACTTTACGCCGTGATGTGTCAATTCGGGCCTCTCGTGTAACCGCGGTTGCTGGCACGAGTTTTACCGGCCCTGTTAACCCTAACTAAGTCAAGCTTTCGCTCATGGCTTAATGTTTGTCACTGCTGCGTTCCCTTGGGGGTGTGGCTAAGCAAGGCGTCTTGGGCTGCAAATGTGTGCCTGATGCCTGCTCCTTTTCTCCTGCCGGGGGGAAAGGGCATTCTCACAGGGGTGCGGGTACTTGCATGTGTAAGTTGGGTTACAACTGACGTTAAAGTCAGGACCAGGCTTTTTTGTCATTGGGGCTTTTCACGGCCCATCTTGGCATCTTCAGTGCCATGCTTTTGGTTAAGCTACATTAAC